GCCAGCGTAGCTTAGTTAAAGCATAACACTGAAGATGTTAAGACGGGCCCTAGAAAGCCCCGCAAGCACAAAAGCTTGGTCCTGACTTTACTGTTAACTTTGATTTAATTTATACATGCAAGTATCCGCATTCCTGTGAGAATGCCCTACATACTCCTTCTTGGAGTAAAGGAGCAGGTATTAGGCCCAACCTAAAGTTAGCCCACAACACCTTGCTTAGCCACACCCCCAAGGGAACTCAGCAGTAATAAACATTAAGCCATAAGTGAAAACTTGACTTAGTTAAAATCAAGAGGGCCGGTAAAACTCGTGCCAGCCACCGCGGTTATACGAGGGGCCCAAGTTAACAAACACCGGCGTAAAAAGTGGTTAGTATACAATTTAACTAAAGCCAAACACCTTCAAGGCTGTTATATGCTCTCGAAGCTAGGAAGCCCTCCCACGAAAGTGGCTTTAAATGTTACAAACCCACGAAAGCTAGGAAACAAACTGGGATTAGATACCCCACTATGCCTAGCCCTAAACAAAGGTAGCCCACTTTACACCTTTATTTGCCAGGGAACTACGAGCCCCAGCTTAAAACCCAAAGGACTTGGCGGTGCTTTAGACCCCCCTAGAGGAGCCTGTTCTAGAACCGATAACCCCCGTTTAACCTCACCCTCTCTTGTCTTTTCCCGCCTATATACCGCCGTCGTCAGCTTACCCTGTGAAGGGCCCATAGTGAGCATAATTGGCAAAACCTAAAACGCCAGGTCGAGGTGTAGCAAACGAGAGGGGAAGAAATGGGCTACATTCACTGAAACAGTGAACCACGGAAGATGCACTGAAACAAACATCCAAAGGAGGATTTAGCAGTAAGGGGTGAAACAGAGAGTCCCCCTGAAACTGGCCCTGAAGCGCGCACACACCGCCCGTCACTCTCCCCAAGCACACTAAGCCCAAAGTAAAATAAAAAACAAACTGTATAAAGGGGAGGCAAGTCGTAACATGGTAAGTGTACCGGAAGGTGCACTTGGAAAAACCAGAGTGTAGCTTAAATAGCATAGCATCTCCCTTACACCGAGAAGACGTCCGTGCAAATCGGACCACACTGAGCACAACTCTCAACAGCTAGCCCCCCCCCCAAAAATTCAACAAAAATCATTAATACCCCTTAATGTACTATTACAAAAAAACAAATCATTTTTCCCCCTTAGTATGGGTGACAAAAAAGGACCAGAGGCGCAATAGAAAAAGTACCGCAAGGGAAAGCTGAAAGAGAAATGAAAAAACCCAGTAAAGACTAAAAAAGCAGAGACATAACCTCGTACCTTTTGCATCATGACTTAGTTAGTAGCCCTCAAGCAAAGTGCCCTATAGTTTGAGCCCCCGAAACTGGGCGAGCTACTCCAAGACTGCCTGTTTAGGGCTAACCCGTCTCTGTGGCAAAAGAGTGGGAAGATCTTAGAGTAGAGGTGATAGACCTATCGAGCCCCGTTATAGCTGGTTGCCTACAAAATGAACAGCAGTTCAGCCTTTTGGCTTCTTTATTCAAACTTGGTAACACCCTCAGGTGATATCAAGAAGCCTCAAGAGTTATTCAAGAGGGGAACACCCCCCTTGAAAAAAGACACAACTTTTTTAGTAGGCTAAAGATTACAAGATCTAAAGGCAATGTACCTTGGTAGGCCTAAAAGCAGCCACCCCTGTAGAAAGCGTTAAAGCTCAAGTACTTTGCCCCCTATAATTCCAACAACAACTTCTAAAGCCCCTAAAAACACTAGTAGGCCTTTTTATGCACACATAAAAGAGATTCTGCTAACATGAGTAATAAGGGAGACTAGTCTCCCTCCCGGCACCTGTTTATATCAGAACGAACCCCCACTGAAAATTAACGCCCCCAAATTAAAGAGGGAACTGAAACAACTAAAATAAGCCAGAAGACCCCCCAATCTTATAGCGTTAACCCCACACAGGTGTGCCCAAGGAAAGACTAAAAGAAAAAGAAGGAACTCGGCAAACACTGGCCTCGCCTGTTTACCAAAAACATCGCCTCTTGCATTTTACATATAAGAGGTCCCGCCTGCCCTGTGACTCATGAGTTTAACGGCCGCAGTATTTTGACTGTGCTAAGGTAGCGTAATCACTTGTCTTTTAAATGAAGACCAGTATGAATGGCATAACGAGGGCTAAGCTGTCTCCTTTTTCCAGTCAATGAAATTGATTTCCCTGTGCAGAAGCAGGGATAAACCCATAAGACGAGAAGACCCTATGGAGCTTAAGACAAAAGACAGCCCATGTTAAAGACCCACATTAATGGAAATAACCAAATGGCCTCTGTCCTCCTGTCTTTGGTTGGGGCGACCGTGGAGTAACAAAAAACCCCCATGTGGAACAGGGCCTAAGCCCTTAAAGCCAGAGCCACAGCTCTAGCAAACAGAAGATCTGACCCTCAAGATCCGGCACAGCCGATCAACGGACCGAGTTACCCTAGGGATAACAGCGCAATCCCCTTTTAGAGCCCATATCGACAAGGGGGTTTACGACCTCGATGTTGGATCAGGACATCCTAATGGTGCAGCCGCTATTAAGGGTTCGTTTGTTCAACGATTAAAGTCCTACGTGATCTGAGTTCAGACCGGAGAAATCCAGGTCAGTTTCTATCTATGAAGTACTCTTTTCTAGTACGAAAGGACCGAAAAGAGGAGGCCCATACTTCAAGCAAGCCTCACCCCCACCTAGTGAGACAACTAAAATAGGTAAAAGGGAATACCTTTTCCTTTTCTAAGAGAAAGGCAAGTTAAGGTGGCAGAGCCCGGAGTAATGCAAAAGACCTAAGCCCTTTAAACAGAGGTTCAAGTCCTCTCCTTAACTATGATTTCCACACTCTTAACCCACATCCTAAACCCTCTTGCATACATTGTGCCTGTTTTACTGGCAGTTGCATTCTTAACCCTTCTTGAACGTAAAGTTCTAGGGTATATACAACTACGTAAAGGCCCTAATGTAGTTGGCCCCTATGGCCTCCTTCAGCCCATTGCAGATGGTGTAAAACTTTTTATTAAAGAGCCTGTACGACCCTCAACCTCCTCCCCCTTCCTATTTCTTCTTGCACCCACATTAGCCTTAACCCTGGCCCTCACCCTATGAGCCCCCCTTCCCCTTCCCCATCCTGTAACAGACCTCAACTTAAGCATTCTCTTCATTCTAGCCCTCTCCAGCCTTGCAGTCTACTCAATTTTAGGCGCTGGCTGAGCCTCAAACTCCAAATATGCCCTAATTGGAGCACTGCGGGCAGTAGCACAAACAATTTCCTATGAAGTAAGCCTCGGCCTAATCCTTCTCAGTGCCATTATTTTTACTGGAGGTTTTGCACTTCAAACATTCAATATTGCACAAGAAAGTGTTTGACTAATTTTTCCAGCCTGACCCCTAGCTGCAATATGGTACATTTCAACCCTAGCTGAAACAAACCGAGCCCCCTTTGACCTCACAGAGGGAGAGTCAGAACTTGTATCAGGCTTCAATGTAGAATATGCAGGAGGACCATTTGCATTATTTTTTCTTGCAGAATATGCTAACATTCTACTAATAAACACACTTTCTGCTGCACTATTCCTAGGCGCCTCCCACCTCCCCTACCTCCCAGAATTTACAACAATCAACCTAATAACAAAAGCAGCCCTTCTTTCAATTCTTTTCCTATGAGTCCGAGCTTCCTACCCCCGCTTTCGTTATGACCAGCTAATACACCTTATCTGAAAAAACTTCCTCCCACTAACTTTAGCCCTGGTAATCTGACACCTCTCTCTACCCCTGGCATTTGCGGGCCTTCCACCACAACTCTAACACAGGAACTGTGCCTGAAACAAAGGGCCACTTTGATAGAGTGAACTATGGGGGTTAAAGTCCCCCCAGCTCCTTAGAAAGAAGGGACTTGAACCCTACCTGAAGAGATCAAAACTCTTAGTGCTTCCACTACACCACTTCCTAGTAAAGTCAGCTAAATAAGCTTTTGGGCCCATACCCCAAACATGTTGGTGAGACCCCTTCCTTTGCTAATGAACCCCTACATTATAGCCTTACTCTTCTTTGGCCTCTTCCTTGGTACAAGTATTACTGTGTCTAGCTCCCACTGGCTTCTAGCATGAATAGGCCTTGAAATTAATACTCTTGCCATCATTCCTCTGATAGCCCAAAACCACCACCCCCGTGCAATTGAAGCCACAACAAAATACTTTCTTACCCAAGCAACAGCTGCAGCCACCCTACTATTTGCAAGTGTCACCAATGCATGACTAACCGGACAATGGGACATCTCACTCATAACGCACCCAATCCCCACCACCATGATTATCCTGGCCCTGGCCCTCAAACTAGGACTAGCCCCCCTCCACACCTGACTGCCAGAAGTCCTACAAGGGCTCAGCCTCACTACAGGCCTTATTTTATCCACCTGACAAAAACTTGCCCCATTTGTCCTTCTCCTTCAAATCCCGACCCCCTATCAGGAATTACTTATTATCCTAGGCCTTTCCTCAACACTAGTTGGAGGATGAGGGGGGCTAAACCAAACACAACTACGAAAAATTTTAGCCTACTCTTCAATTGCACATCTTGGCTGAATGCTTCTAATTATACAATTTGCCCCCTCCCTGACTCTCCTGGCCCTCATAACATATTTAGCAATGACAACTGCAACATTTTTAACCCTAAAAAACAACAATGCAACCAACATTAATGCCCTAGCAACATCATGAACAAAAGCACCCCTTTTAACTACCATTACACCTCTCCTCCTACTATCCCTGGGAGGCCTCCCCCCTATAACAGGATTTATGCCAAAATGACTTATCCTCCAAGAACTTACCAAACAACAGCTGCCCATAACAGCAGTTATCGCAGCCCTCACTGCCCTACTTAGCCTCTACTTCTACCTCCGACTCTGCTATGCAATAACACTAACAATATCCCCAAACAACCTAGCGGGGACAAGCCTTTGACGCCTCCCCTCCCTCCAATCCTCCCTCCTCCTCTCAGCATCAGCTCTAACTGCCACCCTGCTCCTTCCTCTCACCCCCGCAATCACCACCCTTATAAACCTTTAAAAGAGACTTAGGATAATACTAGACCAAAGGCCTTCAAAGCCTTAAGTGGGAGTGAGAATCTCCCAGCCTCTGAATAAGACTTGCAGGACACTAACCCACATCTTTTGTATGCAAAACAAACACTTTAATTAAGCTAAAGCCTTTCTAGATGGGAAGGCCTCGATCCTACAAATTTTTAGTTAACAGCTAAACGCCCCAACCAGCGAGCATCCATCTACCTTTCCCCCGCCTACCAGGCACACAAGGCGGGGGAAAGCCCCGGCAGACGTCAATCTGCATCTCAAGATTTGCAATCTTACATGTTTACACCCCAGAGCTTGGTAAAAAGAGGACTTGAACCTCTGTTCATGGGGCTACAACCCACCACTTAACTCTCAGCCATTTTACCTGTGGCAATCACTCGCTGACTCTTTTCGACTAATCATAAAGACATTGGCACCCTTTATCTTGTATTTGGTGCCTGAGCCGGGATAGTGGGGACAGCCCTAAGCCTCCTAATCCGTGCTGAACTAAGTCAACCAGGCGCCCTTCTTGGGGACGACCAAATCTACAATGTCATTGTAACAGCTCACGCTTTTGTAATAATTTTCTTTATAGTAATACCAATTATGATTGGGGGATTTGGAAACTGACTCATCCCATTAATAATCGGCGCCCCCGACATAGCTTTTCCCCGAATAAATAACATAAGCTTTTGACTCCTTCCCCCTTCTTTCCTGCTTCTTTTAGCATCCTCAGGGGTTGAAGCAGGGGCCGGAACAGGTTGAACTGTTTACCCCCCTCTAGCGGGCAATCTTGCCCATGCAGGGGCATCTGTTGACCTCACAATTTTTTCCCTCCACTTGGCTGGAATTTCTTCAATTCTGGGGGCAATTAACTTTATCACAACAATTTTAAACATGAAACCTCCAGCTATCTCCCAAAACCAAACCCCTCTCTTTGTCTGGGCCGTTCTAATTACAGCTGTCCTCCTGCTACTCTCTCTGCCAGTTTTAGCTGCTGGCATCACAATGCTCCTTACAGACCGGAACCTAAACACAACATTCTTTGACCCTGCAGGAGGAGGGGACCCAATTCTTTACCAGCACCTCTTCTGGTTCTTTGGCCACCCAGAAGTATACATTCTGATTCTTCCTGGTTTTGGAATAATTTCACATATTGTTGCCTACTATGCAGGCAAAAAAGAGCCCTTTGGGTATATAGGAATGGTGTGGGCAATGATGGCCATCGGCCTATTAGGCTTCATTGTATGGGCCCACCACATGTTTACAGTAGGGATGGATGTTGACACGCGAGCCTACTTCACCTCTGCCACAATAATTATTGCCATCCCAACAGGGGTAAAAGTATTTAGCTGGTTAGCAACCCTGCATGGGGGAGCAATTAAATGAGAAACCCCACTTCTATGATCTCTTGGCTTCATTTTCCTTTTTACAGTCGGAGGCTTAACAGGGATCGTCTTGGCCAACTCGTCACTAGACATTATGCTTCATGATACCTACTATGTAGTCGCCCACTTCCACTATGTCCTCTCAATAGGAGCAGTATTTGCTATTATGGCCGGCTTTGTTCACTGGTTTCCCCTCCTGTCAGGGTACACTTTACACAGCACATGATCAAAAATTCACTTTGGGGTAATATTCATCGGGGTTAATTTAACCTTCTTCCCCCAGCACTTCCTAGGTCTTGCTGGCATGCCCCGCCGATACTCGGACTACCCAGATGCCTATGCCCTCTGAAACACAGTCTCTTCTGTGGGCTCCCTAATTTCTCTAACTGCTGTAATCTTATTCCTTTTTATTCTCTGAGAAGCCTTTGCTGCTAAACGAGTCGTTTCCTCTGTAGAACTAACAGCAACAAACATTGAATGACTGCATGGCTGCCCCCCTCCTTATCACACATTTGAAGAGCCTGCATTCGTTCAAGTACAGCCCAGCCACTAACGAGAAAGGGAGGACTCGAACCCCCATAAACTGGTTTCAAGCCAGCCACATAACCCTTCTGTTACTTTCTTTATAAGATACTAGTATAGCTGAAAATACACTGCTTTGTCAAGGCAGAGTCGTGGGTTAGATCCCCTCGTATCTTGTTTAATGGCACATCCCTCACAACTAGGATTTCAAGATGCAGCATCACCTGTAATAGAAGAACTTCTTCACTTCCATGACCATGCCCTAATAATTGTTTTCCTTATTAGCACTTTTGTACTTTATATTATTGTGGCAATAGTATCCACAAAGCTCACAAATATGTATATCCTGGATTCCCAAGAAATTGAAGTTATTTGAACTGTCCTCCCTGCTATTGTATTGATTCTGATTGCTCTTCCCTCCCTACGAATTCTGTACCTCATGGACGAAATTACTAATGCCCACCTAACAATAAAAGCAATTGGGCACCAGTGGTATTGAAGCTATGAATACTCAGATTATCAAGATATTGCATTTGACTCCTACATGGTCCCAACACAAGACCTGGCCCCCGGCCAATTCCGACTCTTAGAAGTAGACCACCGCCTAGTTGTTCCAGCTGAAGCCCCTGTACGGGTGTTAGTAACTGCTGAAGACGTCCTTCACTCATGGACAGTCCCTGCACTAGGTGTAAAAATAGACGCAGTACCAGGCCGTCTAAATCAAACAGCTTTTATTGCTGCCCGCCCTGGGGTTTTCTATGGACAATGCTCAGAAATTTGCGGGGCCAACCACAGCTTTATACCCATTGTAGTAGAAGCAGTTCCTCTAAACTTTTTCCTAGACTGAGCTGCCTTAATACTTGAAGACGCCTCACTAAGAAGCTAAACTGGGCCCACAGCGTTAGCCTTTTAAGCTAAAGATTGGTGCCTCCCAACCACCCTTAGTGACATGCCCCAGCTGAACCCCTCTCCCTGATTTGCTATTTTAGTCTTCTCATGACTAATCTTCATCACTATTGTTGTTCCAAAAACACTTAACCACACATTCCCAAACGAGCCCTCCCCGCAAAACGCACAAATTACTAAAACCAGCTCCTGATCCTGACCATGATAACAAGCTTCTTTGACCAGTTTATAAGCCCCACCTACCTTGGTATTCCCCTAATTGCCCTGGCCTTTGTCCTACCCTGGCTCTTATTTCCTTCCCCTGCCCCTCGATGGGTCAATAACCGCTTCCTGACGCTCCAAGGCTGATTTATTAACCGCTTTACATCCCAGCTACTCACCCCCATTAACCCAGGGGGTCACAAATGAGCCCTGGTCCTTACATCTTTAATAGTCTTTTTAATTTCACTAAACATGCTAGGACTGCTGCCTTACACTTTCACCCCCACAACCCAACTGTCCTTAAACATAGGATTAGCTGTCCCCCTCTGACTGGCAACAGTACTTATTGGGATACGGAATCAGCCTACAGCTGCCTTAGGACACCTCCTCCCTGAAGGCACCCCAATTCCCCTCATTCCCGTTTTAATCATTATCGAAACAATTAGCCTATTTATCCGCCCTCTTGCTCTAGGTGTACGACTGACAGCTAATTTAACAGCCGGCCACCTACTAATGCAACTTATTGCCACAGCTGCCTTTACACTTCTTCCTCTTATGCCCACAGTTGCCATTTTAACAGCCATTGTCCTTCTTTTACTAACAATTCTGGAAATTGCTGTTGCCATGATTCAGGCTTATGTCTTCGTCTTACTTCTTAGCCTATATCTTCAGGAAAACGTTTATGGCCCACCAAGCACATGCATACCACATAGTAGACCCCAGCCCATGACCCCTGACAGGAGCCATTGCCGCACTCCTAATAACCTCTGGCTTAGCCATCTGATTTCACTACAACTCAATGTCCCTTATTGCTCTGGGAACTATTCTTCTTCTTCTAACAATATACCAATGATGACGAGACATTGCACGAGAAGGAACATACCAAGGGCACCACACACCCCCTGTCCAAAAAGGCCTTCGATATGGAATAATTCTATTCATCACCTCAGAGGTCCTCTTCTTCCTTGGGTTTTTCTGAGCTTTCTTCCACTCAAGCTTAGCCCCCACCCCTGAAATTGGGGCCTGCTGGCCCCCAATAGGAATCTCAGCCTTAGACCCTTTTGATGTGCCTCTTCTTAATACAGCAGTACTACTAGCCTCTGGCGTAACAGTAACATGAGCACACCACAGCATCATAGAGGGGGAGCGAACACAAGCCATCCAAGCTCTTGCTTTAACCATTCTTCTTGGGGGTTATTTCACTGTCCTCCAAGCCATGGAGTACTATGAAGCTCCCTTTACACTAGCAGATGGAGTCTATGGCTCAACATTCTTTGTAGCCACAGGCTTCCACGGCCTCCATGTCATCATTGGCACCACCTTTTTAGCTGTCTGTCTCCTCCGCCAGGTAGACTACCACTTTACAGTTGAACACCACTTTGGATTTGAGGCAGCTGCTTGATACTGACACTTTGTTGATGTAGTATGGCTCTTCCTATACACTTCCATCTACTGATGAGGCTCATATCTTTCTAGTACTAAAGCTAGTATAAGTGACTTCCAATCACCTGGTCTTGGTTAAAATCCAAGGAAGGATAATGAATCTTATTTCCACTGTAATATTTATTGCTGTTGCCCTATCAACAGTCCTAGCAATTGTTTCTTTTTGACTCCCCCTAATTACACCCGACCAAGAAAAACTATCTCCATATGAGTGTGGCTTCGACCCCCTTGGCTCTGCTCGCTTACCATTCTCAATGCGGTTTTTCCTCGTGGCCATCCTATTCCTCCTGTTTGACCTTGAAATTGCACTACTTCTCCCCCTCCCCTGAGGAGACCAGCTCCCTACCCCTCTCATTACCTTTTTTTGAGCTGCCTTTGTTCTGATCCTCTTAACCCTGGGCTTGATCTATGAATGAATGCAAGGAGGCCTTGAATGGGCTGAATAGGTAATTATTTTAATTAAATTATTTGATTTCGGCTCAAGAGCTTGTGGTTAAAGTCCACAATTACCTAATGACCCCCACACACTTTACATTCTCAACAGCCTTTTTACTAGGCCTGGCAGGCCTTGCTTTTCACCGAACCCATCTCCTCTCCGCCCTTCTCTGCCTAGAGGGGATGATACTCTCCCTTTTTCTTGCCCTATCCCTATGAACCATAGAACTAAATGCAACAAATTTTTCAGCCTCTCCTATGCTACTTTTGGCATTTTCTGCTTGTGAGGCTAGTGCAGGCCTTGCCTTGCTGGTTGCAACAGCTCGAACACATGGGACAGACCACCTTCAAAGCCTAAATCTCCTGCAATGTTAAAAATTCTACTTCCAACAATTATGCTCGTCCCAACAACATGACTTGCCCCCTCAAAACTAGTATGACCAACAGCCCTTGCACACAGCCTAATTATTGCCGTTGCTAGCCTATCATGACTAAACTCTTCATACAATACTGGCTGATCCTCTATAAATCACTTTATAGCACTCGACCCCCTGTCAACCCCACTGCTTGTCTTAACCTGCTGACTACTTCCCCTAATAATTCTAGCGAGCCAAAACCATACCTCCAATGAGCCAATAAACCGACAACGAATATATATTACCCTGCTGACATCCCTCCAAATCTTCTTAATTATGGCTTTCTCAGCTACTGAAGTCCTCCTCTTCTACATCATATTTGAAGCAACACTTGTTCCCACCCTTATCCTAATCACCCGCTGAGGCCAAACAGAACGGCTAAATGCTGGCACTTATTTTTTATTTTACACCCTTGCAGGCTCACTCCCCCTGCTAGTAGCCCTTCTTCTCCTACAAAATGCCACCGGGACCCTATCCCTCCTGACCCTCCAATATGCCCCTACATTTCCCCTCACAACAATGGCTGACAAAATCTGATGGGCTGGGTGTCTCTTGGCATTCCTTGTAAAAATGCCCCTTTATGGCATACACCTCTGACTCCCTAAAGCCCATGTAGAGGCCCCAATTGCAGGCTCAATAGTACTGGCTGCTGTGCTCTTAAAGCTAGGGGGCTATGGAATAATGCGCATAATGATTATGCTTGAACCCCTAACTAAAGAGCTTAGTTACCCCTTCATTATCCTGGCCCTCTGGGGGGTTATTATGACAGGCTCAATTTGTTTACGACAGACCGACCTAAAATCACTAATTGCCTATTCTTCTGTGGGCCACATAGGACTGGTGGCAGGGGGCATTCTAATCCAAACACCCTGAGGCTTTACAGGGGCCCTAATTCTGATAATTGCCCATGGCTTAACTTCCTCTGCTTTATTTTGCCTAGCAAACACCAACTATGAACGAACCCACACCCGAACAATAGTCCTTGCACGAGGCATACAAATAGTCCTTCCCCTTATGGCCTCCTGATGATTCATTGCCAGCTTAGCAAACCTTGCCCTTCCCCCTCTCCCAAACCTAATAGGCGAACTAATAATTATTGTTTCCTTATTTAACTGATCATGGCCAACCCTCGCACTAACAGGCGCCGGCACCCTAATTACAGCAGGCTACTCTCTCTATATGTTTCTGATGTCACAACGAGGCCCTATTCCCCCTCACATCATTGCCCTAGACCCCTCCCACACCCGAGAGCACCTACTTTTAGCCCTTCACCTGCTTCCTCTTGTTCTTCTGATCTCAAAGCCCGAGCTAATCTGAGGATGAACCTTTTGTAGACATAGTTTAACAAAAATATTAGATTGTGATTCTAAAGACAGAGGTTAAAATCCCCTTGTCCACCGAGAGAGGCTTGCAGCAACAAAGACTGCTAATCCTTGTCCCCTCGGTTGAATTCCGGAGCTCACTCGCCCCGCTTTTAAAGGATAACAGCTCATCCATTGGTCTTAGGAACCAAAAACTCTTGGTGCAAATCCAAGTAAAAGCTATGCACCCCACTCCTTTGATACTAACTACGAGCCTAATTATTATTTTTACCCTACTTTTCTACCCCTTAATAACAACCCTCTCACCAACACCCAAGTCCCCTGGCTGAGCCCTCAAGCAGGTAAAAACAGCTGTAAAACTAGCATTCTTTGTTAGCCTGCTCCCACTATTTCTATTTATCTCTGAAGGGGCAGAGACCGTCATCACCAACTGAACCTGGATAAATACCCTGATATTTGATGTAAATATTAGCCTAAAATTTGATTTCTACTCCCTCATCTTCACCCCTGTTGCCCTCTATGTAACCTGGTCTATTCTAGAATTTGCCTCATGATACATACATGCAGACCCTAAAATAAATCAATTCTTCAAATACCTGCTTATTTTCCTAATTGCCATAATTATTCTTGTAACAGCCAACAACATATTTCAAATCTTTATTGGCTGAGAAGGAGTTGGCATTATGTCCTTTCTGCTTATTGGGTGGTGGTATGGGCGGGCCGATGCAAACACTGCTGCCCTACAAGCAGTTTTATACAACCGAGTAGGAGACATTGGTCTTATCTTTGCAATAGCATGAATAGCAACAAACCTCAACTCATGAGAACTTCAACAAATCTTCTCAGCCCCCCACAACCTTGACCTTACCTTCCCCCTCCTCGGCCTAATCATTGCCGCAACTGGGAAGTCCGCCCAATTTGGCCTCCACCCCTGACTTCCCTCTGCCATAGAAGGCCCCACTCCTGTTTCAGCCCTACTTCACTCAAGCACAATGGTTGTTGCAGGGATTTTCCTTCTAATTCGAACAAGCCCCTTAATAGAAAACTACCCCCTAATTTTAACCACCTGCCTATGTCTTGGCGCACTAACCACCCTCTTCACAGCAACCTGTGCCCTAACCCAAAATGACATCAAAAAAATTGTTGCTTTTTCTACATCAAGCCAACTAGGCCTAATAATAGTAACAATTGGCCTAAATCAACCTCAACTCGCCTTCCTACACATTTGCACACATGCTTTCTTTAAAGCAATACTCTTTCTATGCTCAGGGTCCTTAATCCACAGCCTAAATGATGAACAAGACATCCGAAAAATAGGAGGCATACACCACCTTGCACCCTTTACCTCCTCCTGTCTGACCATTGGCAGCCTTGCCCTAACAGGCACCCCATTTCTAGCTGGCTTCTTCTCTAAAGATGCAATTATTGAAGCCCTAAACACATCTCACCTAAATGCCTGAGCCCTAGTCCTCACCCTCCTTGCCACCTCATTTACTGCTATTTACAGCCTGCGGGTAATTTTCTTTGTTACTATGGGCCACCCCCGATTTAACTCCCTCTCCCCAATTAATGAAAACAACCCCGCAGTAATTAACCCCATTAAACGACTTGCATGAGGCAGCATTCTTGCTGGACTTCTAATTACCTCCAATATTATCATCCCAAAAACACCAGTCATAACCATGCCCCCACTCTTAAAACTGGCAGCCCTTCTAGTAACTATTACTGGTTTACTACTCGCCCTAGAACTTGCCAGCCTCACAACCAAACAATACAAACCTACACCAATCCTTCAAGCCCACCACTTTTCCAACATACTAGGCTTCTTCCCATCGGTTATCCACCGCCTCCCACCAAAAATCAACCTCCTCCTGGGCCAATATATTGCCGCCCAAATAGTCGACCAGACATGACTAGAAAAAGTCGGGCCAAAAGCTGTTCATTCAACAAACCTCCCTTTAATTACAACAACAAGCAATGCCCAACAAGGCATGGTAAAAACCTTCCTTGCCCTTTTCTTCTTAACCTTTGCCCTCGCCCTCCTCCTACTTACACTTTAGACAGCCCGTAAAGTGCCTCGGCTCAAACCCCGACATACCTCCAACACCACAAATAAAGTTAAAAGAAGGACTCAAGCACTCAAAACAAGCATAAGCCCCCCTGAAGAGTACATCATGGCCACCCCACCAATATCTGCCCGCAACAAAGAAAACTCCAATACCTCATCCACTGTAAACCACAAACCCCCAAATCACTCCTCTCAAAAGAAACTTGCTGCAATTACCACCCCTACAAGATATCCACCAACATTAAGAGCTACTGCCCCACTCCCCAGTGTCTCGGGGAAAGGCTCTGCAGCTAAAGCTGCAGAGTAGGCAAATACAACCAACATCCCCCCAAGGTAGATTAAAAACAAAACCAATGATAGAAAAGGGGCCCCATGGCCCACCAATACTCCGCATCCCATACCAGAAACAACTACTAATCCTAATGCCCCAAAATACGGAGATGGATTAGAAGCAACCACAATAACCCCTAAGACTAGGCCCAACATAAAAATACACATAATATAAACCATTATTTCCTACCAGGACTTTAACCAGGACTAATGACTTGAAAAACCACCGTTGTTATTCAACTACAGAAAACCTTAATGACCAGCCTACGAAAATCCCACCCTCTGCTTAAAATTGCTAATGACGCACTTGTTGACCTCCCTGCCCCATCAAACATCTCTGCATGATGAAACTTCGGCTCTCTATTAGGAATCTGTTTAATTGTTCAAATCCTTACAGGGCTATTTCTAGCAATACACTATACTGCTGACATTGCAACCGCTTTCTCTTCTGTTGCCCACATCTGCCGAGATGTAAATTTTGGCTGACTAATTCGAAACATACATGCCAACGGTGCCTCCTTCTTCTTCATTTGCATCTACCTTCATGTCGGCCGTGGCCTTTACTATGGCTCTTACCTCTATATAGAAACTTGAAACATTGGAGTAGTTCTTCTCCTCCTAGTGATGATAACTGCCTTTGTAGGCTATGTATTGCCCTGAGGACAAATATCTTTCTGAGGTGCTACAGTCATTACAAACCTTCTCTCTGCTGTCCCCTATGTAGGAAACACCCTCGTCCAATGAATCTGGGGGGGCTTTTCAGTAGATAATGCAACCTTAACACGTTTCTTTGCTTTCCACTTCCTATTCCCTTTTGTAATTCTTGCCGTCACTGTCCTCCACCTCCTTTTCCTTCATGAAACCGGATCAAATAACCCAGTCGGTCTTAACTCAGATGCAGACAAAATCCCCTTCCACCCATACTTCTCTTACAAAGACCTCCTTGGGTTTGCCATTATACTTCTTGCCCTTACATCCCTCGCCCTCTTCTCCCCCAACTATTTAGGTGACCCAGACAACTTCACCCCTGCAAACCCCCTAGTAACACCCCCACACATTAAACCAGAGTGGTATTTCCTATTTGCCTACGCTATTCTCCGCTCAATTCCCAACAAACTAGGAGGAGTCCTTGCACTCCTTGCCTCCATCCTAGTCCTAATACTTGTCCCCTTTCTTCACACATCCAAACAACGAAGCCTCACATTCCGCCCCCTCTCACAGCTCATCTTCTGAACATTAGTCGCAGATGTCATTATTTTAACATGAATCGGAGGAATGCCTGTAGAAGACCCCTACATCATTATTGGCCAAGTTGCATCCTTTGTCTACTTCTTTATTTTCCTAGGCCTCTTCCCCCTGGCCGGACTACTAGAAAATAAACTTCTTCAAACTGCCTGCAATAGTAGCTCAGCGTTAGAGCACCGGTCTTGTAAGCCGGCCGCCGGAGGTTAAATTCCTCCCTACTGCTCAAAGAAGAGAGAGTCTAACTCCCACCTCTAGCCCCCAAAGCTAGAATTCTAAAATTAAACTATTCTTTGGTATAATACATATATGTATTAACCCCATATATTTATATCAAACATATCAATAATGCTTTAGGACATAATATGTATTATCCACATTAATTGACTTTGACCATTCATACATCAACAATCTTTCAAGATTTAACAAAATACATAAAAACCAAATTAGCATAACTGCATACTAATAGAAAATACCCAACTTATCCACCACATATAAAATGCTAAAATTTTGATAAAAACATTTATACCAAGTCTCAGCCCCTCTGCTCAGAAAATTCAAATGCAGATAAGGAAGACATCTGATTTAAGCATTGTATATTAGGTTATTGATGGTCAGGGACAAGTATTCGTGGGGGTTTCACTTAGTGAACTATTCCTGGCATTTGGTTCCTATTTCAGGGCCATAACTGATAACTATACCCCATGAATTGCTTGAACCTGGCATTTGATTGTTGGTGGAGTCCTAGCTACCCTTTACCCCACATGCCAAGCTTCACTCTAATGGACATGGTTATTTTTTCTTGTCCTCCTTTCATTTGGCATTTCACAGTGCAGCGCTAAGGTTAACTGACAAGGGTGTACATTTTTCTTGCTTTATATAAGGATTAATGCATGGTTTTAAAATTTAATAGAAGCATTGCATAACTGATATCATGAGCATAAATAGGTAGTATTAACTCCTAAGATATCTAAGATTACCCCCTTTTTTTGGGGGTTAAACCCCCCTACCCCCCTAAACTCGTAGACTAGTATTTATCCTGAAAACCCCCCGGAAACAGGAAAGTCTCGAGCTAGGGATACGTGCCCCAAAATGCATCTATTTACATTATTATAATATTATTTTT